CCTTTTGTAAGCATTCTTTTCAATTATAAACGATGGACTCGTCCATTTCGACATATAAAAAACAATCGATTTCAAAATGTCGTAAAAAATGAAATTTCAGAATTTTTTTTTCATACATGCCAAAGTGATGGAAAAGAAAGAATATCTTTTACGTATCCATCCAATTTATCAACTTTTCACAAAATGGTGGAAAAAAAAATTTATGTCTTGGGAAGAGATAAAATTTCCTATGATGAATTATCTAATTATTGGAAGTATACTAATGAAGAAAAAAGAAAGAAACTGAGCAATGAATTTCTAAATAGGGCAAAAGTTATAGATAAGGAATTTGTTTCTCTGGATATATTTGAAAACAAAATTCGACTGTGTAATGATGAAACTAAGACAAAATACTTAACTAAAATTTATGATCCTTTCTTAAACATAAACAGATCCTTTAGTCGACGAATCCAAGATGAAAAAACTTACAAAAAAAAGAACATTTTGATAAATAAAATTCATGGTATCCTTCTTTCTATTAATAATAATAATAATATTTATCAAAATAATAATAGTAATTATCAAGAATTGGAGGAGAAAAAAAATAAATTTGATAGAAAAGCATTAGTAACTACATTTTTTTTTTTGAATCCAATCCATAAATTTTTACAAAAATCAGTATCAAGCTTGAGTTTTGAAGCACTCTATTTATTTCCAGAACATGAACAAGTACAAATGGATTCTGAAGATGAAGAAGAAAAAAAAAGAATAATCCAAATATTATTCGATGCAATTAGAACAGATTTGAAGGATAAAACAATAGTAAATCGAAATAGAACAGAGTTTATTAGAATAAACGAAATCCGTAAAAAAGTTCCTCGATGGTCATACAAAATTATTAGCGAATTGGAACAACTGAGCGGAAAAATTGAAGCAGAGAGTTATCAAATTCTTTCTAGAAAAGCCAAACGTGTAGTCATTTTAAATAAATCTAAATTTTTTAAGAAAAACAATACTTATAGGAATACTGGAAATACGAATAATACTAAAAAAAAAAAAAACGAATTGGCTTTAATACGTTATTCACAACAATCGGATTTTCGGCGAGACATAATAAAAGGATCTATACGTGCTCAAAGGCGTAAAACAGTTACTTGGAAATTTTTTCAAAAAAGTGTGCATTCCCCTCTTTTTTTGGATAAAATTGAGAAACCTTTATTCTTTTCGTTTGATAGTATCAATTCAATGAAAATCTTTTTTTTGTTAAAAAGTTGGATGCGAAAAAAGACAGAATTTCAAATTTCTTATTATACAGAAGAAAAAGCAAAAGAAAGTTCGAAAAAAGAAGACGAAAAAAAAAAAGAAAATGAGGAAAAAAAACGTATAGAAATAGCAGAAGCCTGGGATAGCATTATATTTGCTCAAGTAATAAGGGGTGTTTTATTAATAACCCAATCGATTCTTAGAAAATATATTATATTACCTTCATTGATAATAATTAAAAATATTATTCGTATACTCTTTTTTCAATTTCCCGAATGGTCAGAAGATTTTAGGGATTGGAAAAGAGAAATATATATTAAATGTACGTATAATGGCGTTCAATTATCCGAAAGAGAATTTCCCCAAAAATGGCTAACAGACGGTATTCAGATAAAGATATTATTTCCTTTTCGTCTAAAACCCTGGCACAAATCTAAGCTACAATCCAATGAAAGGAAAAAAGATCAAATGAAAAAAAGGGGGATGAAAAAAAAGAACTTTTGTTTTTTAACAATTTGGGGAACGGAAGTAGAATTCCCCTTTTCTGCTTCTACCAACAATCGATTTTCATTTTTTAATCCTATTTTTAAAGAACTAAAAAAAAAAACGAAACAATTTCAGTTTTTCATTTTTCTAGTTCTAAAAGCTTTAAATGAAAAACTGAAATTGTTTCTAAATATCTTAAAAGAAAAAGCAAAATGGATCATCAAAAGTATTCTCAAAAGGATTTTTTTTCTAACGAAAAAAATCAAACAATTTTCAAAATTTCTATTTATTAAATTGAAATTAAAAAAAATAGATGAATTGAGCGATGAATTGAGCGAAAGCAAAAAAGATTCAACAATCGTTAACAACAGTCCAATGATTTCCGAAGCAACCATTCCAATTCAATCTATAAATTCGGCAAATTATTCAGTGAAACAAAAAAAAATAAAGGATCTGAATGCTAAAAGAAAAGCAGTTTTTAAAAAAATAGAAAAAATGAAAAAAGAAAAAAATAAAAGAGGGCTTGTAATTTCAGAGACAAATATAAATTCGAACAAAACTACTTATGGTATTAAAAGGATCGAATTAAAAAACAAAAATTTGGAAATATTAAAAAGAAGAAGAAATGTTCGATTTACTCGTAAATCACATTCTTTTTTAAAATTTTTCATGAAAAGGATATACATAGATATCTTTCTATATATCATTTGTATTCCTAGAAGCAATACACAACTTTTTCTTGAATCAACAAAAAAAAAATTGAAAAAATTCATTTACACTAATGAAGAAAATGCAGAAAGAACTGATAAAACAAATCAAAATATAATTCGCTTTATTTCAATTATCCACAAATATTTGAATACTCAGAATATAAATTCACAGAATTATTATGATGTCTCCTTTTTGTCACAAGCCTATGTATTTTTAAAATTATTACAAACCCGAATTATTAACATATATAAGTTAAGATCTTTTTTTGAATATCATGAAAATTTTTTTTTTCTTAAAAATGAAATAAAGGATTCTTTTTTTGGAGTACAGGGAATAGTTGATTCGAAATTAAAACATAAGAACTTTCCCAATTCGGTAATAAATCAATGGACAAATTGGTTAAAGGATCATTATCAATATGACTTATCCCAAAACAGATGGTCCAGGTTAGTACCCCAAAAATGGAAAAATAAGATCACGGAATGTCGCGTAGCTCAAAATAAAGATTTAACCGAATATAATTCATATGAAAAAAAAAAAAACCGATTAATTCTTTACAAAGAACAACAAGTAGGTGCATTAAAAAAAAAAAAAATTAGAAAACAATATAGATATGATCTTTTATCCTATAATTTTATCAATTATGCGGATAAGAAAGACTCATATATTTATGGATATAAATCCCTATTTCAAGCAAATAAAAAAAAAGCAATTTATTCTTCTAATTACAACGCGCATAAAAAAGAATTATTTGATATAATAGGTAATAGTAATAGTTTTATCACGAATTATATCGCGGAAGACACTGTTATAGATATGGAAAAAAACCTGGATAGAAAACATTTCGATTGGCCGGGAATCCATATAGAAATACTAAATCGTTCCATATCGAATTCGGAATTTTGGTTCTTTTCAAAATTTGTGATATTTTATAATGCATATAGGGATAACCCATGGATCATACCAATCAAATTACTTTTTTTACATTTTAATGTAAATCAAAATATTAGTGAAAATAAAGATAACATTACTAGAAAGAAAAAAATAATCGATATCTATGGACCAGCGAAAAAAAATAAATCTGTTGAATTGGAGTTAGAAACTCGAAATCGAGCAAAAGCATTATATGCTGATCAAATAAATTTTGAAATACCTCTTTCAAACCAAGAAAAAGATTTTGTAGGATCCGGCAATGAAAAGAATATTAAAGGTATAAAGAAAAAGAAAGACAAGAACAAGATGGAGGTCGAACTAAATTTCTTACTAAGAAATTTTTTGATTTTACATTTGAATTGGAAGAATTTCTTAGGTGAAAGAATATTTAAAAATGTCAAAGTCTATTGTCTCCTGATTAGATTGAAAAATTTAAGAGAAATTACTATAGCCTCTATTCAAAGAGGAGAGCTAGGTCTAGATATTATGATGATTCAAAATCAGAAAAATTTCATTCTTCAAGGCTTAAGAAAAAATAAAAAATTTATGAAAAAAGAAATATTTGTTATAGAACCAGTTCGTTTGTCTAAAAAAAACAATAAACAATTTCTTATGTATCAAACCGTGAGTCTTTCATTAATTCATAAGAATAAACGCAAAACTTATCAAAAATACTCAGAAAAAAGGAATGTTAATAAGAAAAATGTGGATAAATACATTACAAGAACAAGAGATCAAAAGGTAACAGAAAAAAAGAATTTTGATTTACTTGTTCCTGAAACTATTTTATCCGCTAGACGTCGTAGAGAATTGAGAATTTTAATTTGTTTAAATCCAAGTAATCTAAATAGTATACATAGAAACACAATATTTTATAATGAAAATAAAGTCCATAATTGTTTTCCAGTTTTGACTAAAAACTATATATATCTTGAGAAAGAGAAAAAAAAACTAATGAATTTAAAAATTTTTCTTTGGCCAAATTATCGATTAGAAGATTTGGCTTGTATAAATCGCTATTGGTTTTATACCCATAATGGAAGCCGTTTCAGTATAGTAAGAATACATATGTATCCTCGATTGAAAATTCGTTAATCGAAATTTGTGTTCATATATATGGTATATCCATAACATAAATACAGACATGCATTGTGGCATTGATATAAATTAAATGAAGTATCCATTAGATCAAAAAAAATCAACGAAATCCTCTTTTATTTTATTTTTTAAGTAGACAATTTTTTTGTGGTGAATCCATAAAAATAGTCTTTTTTATATGTATTTAAATTCGATTTAAATTGGATTGATTAAATTAATAAGAATGAATTTGATTGTAAAAAAAAATTCTTAAGGAAATTCAGATTTATATACAAAATTCAAAATTAGTAGAATTATTATTACTGATCAATAAAAATATCTATAAAAAGCAAGGAGAGGGGAAAAACTTTCAATTTTTTATGGTAAAAAATGCATTTATACCTGTTATTTCACAAGAAAAAAAAGAAGAAAACCCGGGATCGGTTGAATTTCAAGTATTCAATTTTACCAATAGAATACGAAGACTTACTTCACATTTTGAATTGCACCGAAAAGACTATTTATCTCAAAGAGGTTTACGTAAAATTCTGGGAAAACGGCAACGATTACTGTCTTATTTGTCAAAGAAAGATAGAATACGTTATAAAAAATTAATAAATCAGTTTGATATTCGGGAGTCCAAAATTCGTTAAATTGAAGAGTAATTCTCAATTATTCGATTTATTAGATCTTGAATTTTGATGAACTTTTTTTTAAGCGATTCATATAAGAATGAATCGAGGAAAAACCGATGAATATCTTAACTACAAGAAAGGACTTCATGATAGTTAATATGGGCCCTCACCACCCATCAATGCATGGTGTTCTTCGACTTATTGTTACTCTAGATGGTGAAGATGTTATTGATTGTGAACCAATATTGGGTTATTTACACAGAGGAATGGAAAAAATAGCGGAAAATCGAACAATTATACAATATCTGCCTTATGTAACACGTTGGGATTATTTAGCTACTATGTTCACAGAAGCAATAACTGTAAACGGACCAGAACAATTGGGAAATATTCAAGTACCTAAAAGAGCCAGCTATATTCGAGTAATTATGTTGGAGTTGAGTCGTATAGCTTCTCACCTACTATGGCTAGGACCTTTTATGGCAGATATTGGTGCACAAACCCCCTTCTTCTATATTTTCCGAGAAAGAGAATTAATTTATGATCTATTTGAAGCTGCAACGGGTATGAGAATGATGCATAATTTTTTTCGTATTGGGGGGGTAGCGACTGATCTACCTTATGGTTGGATAGATAAATGTTTTGATTTCTGCGATTATTTTTTAACAAGGATTGCTGAATATCAAAAACTTATTACCCGAAATCCTATTTTTTTAGAACGGGTTGAAGGGGTAGGGGTTGTTGGGGGAAAGGAAGTAATAAATTGGGGTTTATCGGGACCGATGCTTCGGGCTTCCGGAATACAATGGGATTTACGTAAAATTGATAATTATGAATGTTACGAAGAATTTGATTGGGAAGTTCAATGGCAAAAAGAAGGAGATTCATTAGCTCGTTATTTAGTTCGAATTGGTGAAATGATGGAATCCATAAAAATTATTCAACAGGCTTTGGAAGGAATTCCTGGTGGGCCATATGAAAATTTAGAAATCCGTTCCTTTGATAGAGAAAAAGAGCCAGAATGGAATGATTTTGAGTATCGATTTATTAGTAAAAAACCGTCTCCGACTTTTGAATTGCCAAAACAAGAACTTTATGTAAGAATTGAGGCTCCCAAGGGAGAATTAGGAATTTTTCTAATAGGAGATCAAAATGGTTTTCCTTGGAGATGGAAAATTCGTCCACCAGGTTTTATCAATTTACAAATTCTCCCTCAATTAGTTAAAAGAATGAAATTGGCCGATATTATGACAATACTAGGTAGCATAGATATTATTATGGGAGAAGTTGATCGTTGAAATGATAATTGATATAACAGAAATACAAGATATGCATTTTTTTTTCCGATTGGAATCCTTTCAAGAGGTATATGGAATTATATGGGTATTTTCCCCTATTTTTATTCTTGTATTGGGCATTACAATAAGTGTACTAGCAATTGTATGGTTAGAAAGAGAAATATCCGCCGGCATACAACAGCGTATTGGACCTGAATACACCGGTCCTTTTGGAGTTCTTCAAGCTCTAGCAGACGGAACAAAATTACTTTTCAAAGAGAATCTTATTCCATCTAGAGGAAATATTCATTTATTCAGTATAGGACCATCCATATCAGTCATATCCATTATAATAAGTTATTCGGTAATGCCTTTTGGGTATAATTTTGTTTTATCTGATCTGAATATTGGTGTTTTTTTATGGATAGCTATTTCGAGTATTGCTCCTATTGGACTTCTTATGTCCGGATATGGGTCAAATAATAAATATTCCTTTTTGGGTGGTCTACGAGCAGCTGCTCAATCGATTAGTTATGAAATACCATTAGCTCTATGTGTGTTATCGATATCTCTACGTGCGATTCGTTAAGACAGAAATTTTTCGTTCGATACTATTGCTATACTCCTTTCGTTATAGTACTTTAATAGTATAAGGAGTTTAAAAAATGGAATATATATATTCCATTTTATTATTATTTATTATTATTCGGATTGAATAATTTAATCAGATAGTTATATGAGTGCAATAAAACAGCTTCTATTGAATATAATTTATGAATACTATATTATTTATAGTTAATAGAAAGTATGATGATTTAAAATTGCAGTAAAAATATTGAGTCTCATTTTCTATGTATAAGAATTAAGTGACAAAAATGAATTCAATTTTAAGTAGAAGTGGTCGTTTATCCCAAGGTTGGTTGATTAGTCATCCTGTCTTGAAGCGGGTACAAAAGACCAACTTTTTTATGTTAATTTATGTTAATATATTTTATATATTAACATAAATTAACATAAAAAAGGGATTCAAAAAAATGAATGGATGGTTAGAAACACCAAGATACACAAAGGATTAGTAACGTATATTTTTTAAAATATCCAAAAGAACATTTATGCATAATAGAAAAAAGAATACTAATTGGGGCTTTAAGTTGGTAGAAAAAATAAAGCAGTACTCCCTCTAATTCCGATCCAGAGTATCCTTCTATTCACTAATTAAATAAATGACTATCAGAAACGAAATAATCCTTTTATTTTTTTCTTAAGTCCCTTTTTTATCATACTTACATAAAAAAAAAGAATAGGTTAAGAACGAAAATAAAGGGATCCCCTTTTTCTTTTTTGTCTTATATCCATATTTGTGGAGATAGAATTCATGTCATAATTTTGAAAACGAACATGTAATTCTTTTTCGTAATCGAAAACGATTAGGGAGTTATTGATAATTCTAAAAGAGTATTTTATGGAAGAATTTAGTTATTACTCAACAAATTTAATTTTGGATTTGCTAAGGGGTGAGATCAATTCAGAAGTACCTTTTGTATTTTTTATTTATTTATTAAATAAAATGTATTTTTCTTTATTAAATTTTTTTTATTAGGACAGACAGAATTCAATTGGTCTAATTCAGAACCGTCCAATAAACTTGAATCTTATATATCTTAGGAATATATCAAGCGATAAAAAAATTGCGCGGTCCGTAGATTTTTTTAAGGCTTTAAAAAGGAGCCGTATGAGATGCAAATCTCATGTACGGTTCTGTAATAGAGATGGGAACAGTAATGTTATCACCGACTAGGATTATCAAACAGTTTAAGTACAGTTGATATAATTGATGCTCAATCAAAGTATGGTTTTTGGGGGTGGAATTTGTGGCGTCAACCTATGGGTTTCATCGTTTTTATAATTTCTTCGCTAGCAGAATGTGAAAGATTACCTTTTGATTTACCAGAAGCGGAAGAAGAATTAGTAGCAGGTTATCAAACCGAATATTCAGGTATCAAATTTGGTTTATTTTACATTGCTTCCTATTTAAACCTATTAATTTCTTCCTTATTTGTAACAGTTCTTTACTTGGGTGGTTCAAATATCTCTATTCCGTACATATTCGTTTCTGAATTTTTTGAAATAAATAAAGCATATGGGGTTTTTGTAACGATAATTGGTATCTTTATTACCCTAGCTAAAACTTTTTTATTTTTATTTGTTTCTATCACAACAAGATGGACTTTGCCTAGGCTAAGAATAGATCAATTATTAAATCTTGGGTGGAAATTTCTTTTACCGATTTCTCTTGGTAATTTATTATTAACAACTTCGTCTCAACTGTTTTCACTATAAAAAAAGGATCTTCTATATTCAAAATTAAAAACTTGTATCAAACAAGAGAAAGAAAAAAATATTCAGAGATATTCACGATATGTTCCTTATGGTAACTGGATTCATAAATTATGGTCAACAAACAGTCCGAGCTGCAAGGTACATTGGTCAAGGTTTCATGATTACCTTATCTCATGCAAATCGTTTACCTGTAACTATTCAATATCCATATGAAAAAATAATCACATCAGAACGTTTCCGTGGTCGAATACATTTTGAATTTGATAAATGCATTGCTTGTGAAGTATGTGTTCGTGTATGTCCCATAGATCTACCTGTTGTTGATTGGAAACTAGAAACCGATATTCGAAAGAAACGATTGCTTAATTACAGTATTGATTTCGGAATCTGTATATTTTGTGGTAATTGTATTGAGTATTGTCCAACAAATTGTTTATCAATGACTGAAGAATATGAACTTTCAACTTATGATCGCCACGAATTGAATTATAATCAAATTGCTTTGGGCCGTTTACCAGTGTCAGTAATTGATGATTATACAATTCGAACGATTCCAATAAAATTTTAAATTATTGATAATTAAATAAAATTCTTCTGAAAACGAAAATTATTTATTATAGATTATTTATTATAGAATATAAATCAAATCATATATTATCCATATACTTCTTTCATTTTTTGAATTTCAATTTTCTAGTTTGAAATTACTCTTTCACATAAAGAAAAGAATGAAATGATATTGACTCAATAATAACTGTACCTATAGCAATTCACATTTTTTATCTTAGAATCTTTTCTTATCTTAAGATTTGGTTAAATTCAATGTGGAGAGAATTTAAGTATTTCATAGATAATTTTTTTCCTGGTCATATCAATAAGGTCATGAAAATTCGATTTATTTATCTCTTATTTTACATATAATGGATTTGCCTGAACCGTTACATGATTTTCTTTTAGTCTTTTTGGGATCCGGTCTTATATTAGGAAGTCTAGGAGTAGTATTATTTACGAATCCAATTTTTTCTGCTTTTTCTTTGGGACTGGTTCTTGTTTGTATATCTTTATTCTATATTTTATCAAACTCCCATTTTGTAGCTGCATCACAGCTACTTATTTACGTGGGCGCTATAAATGTTTTAATCATATTTGCTGTGATGTTTATGAATGGTTCAGAATATTACCAAGATTTTCATCTTTGGACTGTTGGGGACGTAATTACTTTGATGGTTTGTACAAGTATTTTTGTTTCACTAATAACTACTATTCTAGATACATCATGGCATGGAATTATTTGGACTACAAGACCAAATCAGATTATAGAGCAAGATTTGATAAGTACTAGTCAACAAATTGGAATTCATTTATCAACAGATTTTTTTCTTCCATTTGAACTCATTTCAATAATTCTTTTAGTTGCTTTGATAGGTGCAATTGTTGTGGCTCGCCAATAAGAAATTTTAAGAACTACTAATATAATATAAATAAAAATGAAATTTTGTTATATTTTATCACATTTATTTTCGTTGAATTCTATGGGAACGTAAAATAGTATTTATGTCGAAAATTGTTTTTTATTGTCAATATATTATCTTTTTTTAGAGTAGACTTATTCTATTCTTTAGTCAATAAAATCCGTTGAATTCTCGTTCATATTGAAATGAATAAAAATTGATAAGGAGTTGGTCAATGATATTTGAGCATGCACTTGTTTTGAGTGCTTATTTATTTTCTATAGGTATCTATGGGTTGATCACAAGTCGAAATATGGTTAGAGCCCTTATGTGTCTTGAACTTATACTTAATGCAGTTAATATAAATCTCGTAACCTTTTCTGATTTTTTTGATAGTCGCCAATTAAAAGGAAATATTTTTTCAATTTTTGTTATAGCTGTTGCAGCCGCTGAAGCAGCTATCGGACTAGCTATTGTTTCCTCCATTTATCGTAATAGAAAATCAACTCGTATCAATCAATCGAATTTGTTGAATAAATAGTATTACTCATAAAAAAGGAGAATTTATAATAATGTGTGTACTATATAATCAATTCAAATTGACATATATGATATATAACTTATGATCATGTTTGCAAAAACAAAACATAAGAAATCAAAGTATCTTGGTTCTATTATGTTATTTTTTATTAATCTATAAGTCGATTTTGATTAGCAAAATTCTAATAAATCATTGATTCATCTGGTGGAATATATATAACTATATATATATGTACTATATATATATATAAGTTATATATAATTATAATTTGTTTACGACTTTACTAGATCGAAAATGGTGAATTTTTGATGTTCAAGGATTACGATCCAATGTCACATTCAGTAAAGATTTATGATACATGTATAGGATGTACTCAATGTGTCCGAGCCTGCCCCACAGATGTTTTAGAAATGATACCTTGGGATGGATGTAAAGCTAAACAAATTGCTTCTGCCCCAAGAACAGAGGACTGTGTTGGTTGTAAGAGGTGTGAATCCGCCTGTCCGACGGATTTCTTAAGTGTTAGAGTTTATTTATGGCATGAAACAACTCGAAGCATGGGTCTAGCTTATTGATACGTTTCAAAAAGAACCACACACACAAGTACTTTTTTTTTTACTGGTAAAAACTGGCGCTCAAAATACAAAAACAAATCTTTTGTATTTATATTTTGAGCGCCAGTTTTCTAGTCTAAGTATATCTTATTTTTATCACGAATTATTTTCCTTGGTTAACAATAATTGTAGTTTTGCCGATAGCGGGGGGTTCCTTAATTTTCTTATTTCCTCATAAAGGAAATAAGGTAGTTAAGTGGTATACTATTTGTATATGTTTAATGGATCTCCTTCTAACAGCCTATGCATTTTGTTATCATTTCGAATTGGATGATCCACTAATTCAATTGACAGAAAATTATAAATGGATCCATTTTTTTGACTTTTACTGGAGATTCGGAATAGATGGACTCTCTATAGGACCCATTTTATTGACAGGATTCATTACTACTTTAGCTACGTTAGCAGCTCAGCCGGTTACTCGAGAATCCCAATTATTTTATTTCCTGATGTTAGCAATGTATAGTGGTCAAATAGGAACATTTTCTTCTCGAGACATTTTACTTTTTTTCATCATGTGGGAATTAGAATTAATTCCCGTTTATCTACTTTTATCCATGTGGGGTGGAAAAAAACGTTTGTATTCAGCTACAAAGTTTATTTTGTACACTGCGGGAAGTTCCGTTTTTTTATTACTGGGAATTCTGGGTATGGGTTTATATAGTTCGAATGAACCAACATTAAATTTTGAATTATTAACTAATCAATCATATCCCATATCGCTAGAAATAATATTCTATATGGGATTTCTTATTGCTTTTGCTGTCAAATCACCTATTATACCTTTACATACGTGGTTACCTGACACCCACGGAGAGGCACATTATAGCACTTGTATGCTTTTAGCCGGAATATTATTAAAAATGGGAGCATATGGGTTGGTTCGAATCAATATGGAATTATTATCTCACGCTCATTCTATATTTTGTCCCTGGTTAATGCTATTAGGTTCAATTCAAATAATCTATGCAGCTTCAACATCTCTTGGTCAACGTAATTTAAAAAAAAGAATAGCTTATTCTTCGGTATCTCATATGGGTTTCTTAATTTTAGGAATTGGCTCTATAAGCGATACAGGCCTCAACGGGGCTATTTTACAAATAATCTCTCATGGATTTATTGGCGCTGCGCTTTTTTTCTTAGCGGGAACTAGTTATGATAGACTACGTCTTCTTTATCTCGACGAAATGGGTGGAATGGCTATCCCAATGCCAAAAATATTCACAGTTTTCACTATCTTATCGATGGCTTCTCTTGCATTGCCGGGCATGAGTGGTTTTGTTGCAGAATTGATAGTCTTATTAGGAATAATTACCAGCCAAAAATTTCTTTTAATCACAAAAATACTAATCACTTTTGTAACAGCAATTGGAATGATATTAACTCCTATTTATTCATTATCTATATTACGTCAAATGTTCTATGGATACAAGATTTTTAATACACCAAATTCTTTTTTTTTTGATTCGGGGCCGCGAGAATTATTTATTTCAATTTCTATCCTTATACCTGTTATAAGTATTGGTATTTATCCAGATTTTATTTTTTCATTTTCGACTGACAAGGTTGAAGCTATTCTATTGAATTTTTTATAGATAGTTTTCACAAATAAATGAAACAATTCTAAAAAGAAGAAAAGAACGAAATCCTATGTACAATACAAATATATATCTATATATATTTGTATTGTATTAATTATGTATTAATTTATGTATTAAAAAAAAATGAATTTGAATTAAAATGGAATATGTTTGTTGTTTGTGAAAACCCCTTGAATCAATACCGCATTACTTGATTTAAAGGGTTCTCTATCATTTATTGGAATTTTTCTTTGTTAGTTATTATATATATATTTCTTATATTTTTTTTTGTTTTCTGTATTTATATTTGTAAAGTTGTTTCTTCACTTTAATTCAATTAGATATAAATGAACCATAACTATGTAGTCCTATTCCTAAAAGATTTATCCCTAAATAACATACCCAAATTATAAAAAAACCCATAGAAGCCACTATTGAACAGTTTATATATTCTAATTTTTTTTTTTTTCTAGTATGTAAATAAATCGCGAATATAGTCCAAGTAATAAAAGCCCAAGTTTCCTTTGGATCCCAATTCCAATACGATCCCCATGCCTCATTAGCCCATACTGCTCCTGAAATAATACCTATCGTTAAAAAGATAAAACCTAGACTAATAGTACGGTAACCCCAACGATCCAATTGTTGAATAAATTGAGATCTATAATAATTTCTATAAAACGAAAAAGAAGTTTTTTGTAAAACATTATTTTGTTCACTTATATTCATGTATTTAATTTCGGCAAAAGAAAATGATTCATTTATTAAAAAAAAGAAATTCTTGCTATTACCAAGGAGTTCTTGGAATGTAGTGACTAAAATAGCCACTGCTAATAATGATCCACATAAAAGAGTTGCATAACCCAATATCATCATACTTACGTGCATCATTAACCAATAGGACTGTAAAGCAGGTATTAATATTATGGATTCGTTCATTTTTCTTAAAAGACCCGAAGTAGCAAAGACTTGGGTAAAAATAACACTTGGTGCAATTATTGTATTTAAATAGTAGTTTTTATGTTTTTTGAAGCAAAGAACCATATAAAAAATGGAAAAAGTCCATGAAAGAAATATTAATGACTCATATAAATCACTAAACGGTAAATGGCCCGAAAAAGCCCAACGAGTAACTAACAATCCAGTTATACAAAAAAAGGTTATTATCATGCCTTTTTTGTACGAATCATATAATCCTATGATTTCATTGACTAATAATAAAGTGATCAAATGAATTGAAATTAAAATGGATACGACCGAAAACGATATATGAGTTAATATATGCTCTAAAGTTGAAAATACCATCATATATAATATAATGAGAAAATCTAAATACTAGGAATAGAAATAAGAATACTAGGAATAGAAATAAGAATTGAGTTCATTATAGGACCTATTTTTAAAAAAGATAAGATGTCATGCCGCTACTCGGACTCGAACCGAGATGCTCTAGCACTGCTTCCTAAGAGCAGCGTGTCTACCAATTTCACCATAGCGGCTTACTCAAAATCATAATAATTAATTTTTAGTCAATTGTCGAGATTCAAAGAATCAATTAAAGAATTTAAAGAATTTTATTAGAAAATATATTAGAAATATATATTTTAATACTTTTCTTATTATTCTATATTCTTATTATAAATTTATTTTTTTATTCTGAAATCTTATAAATGTAAAAAAAATTATATTATAAATAAAAAATTATAATCCAATTATTCTGTTTATGTTAAATGACTCTTTTTTTTATTTATTTCATTTTCTGAATATAAAGAAATGTATTTTCATTTTTTCATTTTCAGTCGAAAATAAAAAAAGCGCACTTCTATATATATATAATTATATATATATAAAATGGAACACAAAGATTTTTTTATTAGAATATATATAATGTAAATATGGTAAATTAATACTATACTTAAATTAATACTATATTAGATATTAAATTTATATTAGTATTTTTTTTTAAGAATATTCATTGAATCCTGTTAATTCCAATTATTTTAACGTTTGTATTTCTTACAAAAAAAGCTTTTTGAATTCCCCGTAAAAATAGATTGCGCTAATGAAAAAGCTTTCAATCTTGTCCAATATCCTTTCTTTTTCCATAAAGTGTTCCGAATAAGTTTTTTTGATATAGAAGTGCGCTTTTTTGGAACTGCCATATAATTTGTATAGTTTTTCATTGTTATATAGTTCTATGTGAAAGACATTTTTTTCGTAAATGAAAAGGAATTTATCTTTAATTAGCTATATAGCTTATCTATCTTAATTCCCATTTTTTGTTTCCTATTAAAATAAAAGTAAAACATTGAATATTATAACCCTTTTTAAAAATTTTTCCAAACATCGATATTTTTTATTGTAATAGAAAATGCTTAAAAATACTAAACGAAATTTGTTAAAAAAGAAAAAAAGAACCAATGGTTTTTTTGAAAAAAAAAAAAAAAATTATTATTGAGTCATATGCATTTTTTTTAATTCATCATTCATATCAAAACAAAAAAATGTTCTTAGTTTTGGTGTAATTAATTATTTTATCCCAACTCTATCCATAAAATTCGAATTAAAAAAATTTCTTTTTCACTAGGAATTTAGTTATCGCTCCATTTTGAGTTTATACTTTGTAATATTCCAAATATTTTACAAAGATTCAAAATAATTAATAATAGATCATTCTGTTTAAATTCTATGTTTATTTTTTTTTATTAACCGAACCACTTCTTTACAAAAGAGATAAAAATCAACGAATAAGAAACAAAATTCATTAGAATCCGAATTTTTTTGTTTATTGTATGGAATATACATATCAATGTTCATGGATTATACCTTTTATTCCATTTCCAGTCCCTATGTTAATAGGAGTGGGACTTCTACTTTTTCCGACGGCAACAAAAAATCTGCGTCGTGTGTGGGCTTTTCCTAGTATTTTCTTGTTAATTCTAGTTATGATTTTTTCGGTTGATCTGTCTATTCATCAAGTCAATAATAGTTCTATTTATCAATATGTATGGTCTTGGACCATAAATAATGATCTTTCTTTAGAGTTTGGGTACTTCATCGATTCACTTACGTCTATTATGTCAATATTAATTACTACTGTTGGCATTCTGGTTCTTATTTATAGTGATAATTATATGTCTCACGATCAAGGATATTTGAGATTTTTTGCTTATATGATTCTTTTTAATATTTCAATGCTGGGATTAGTTACTAGTTCGAATTTGATACAAATTTATGTTTTTTGGGAATTGGTTGGAATGTGTTCTTATTTATTAATAGGCTTTTGGTTCACACGTCCTATAGCGGCAAATGCTTGTCAAAAAGCATTTGTAACTAATCGTGTAGGGGATTTTGGTTTATTATTGGGAATTTTAGGTCTTTATTGGATAACCGGTAGTTTGGAATTTAGGGATTTGTTTCAAATAATAAATAACTTGATTTATAAAAATGAGATTAATGTTTTTTTTGTTACTTTGTTTGCCCTCTTGCTATTTTGCGGCTCAGTCGCAAAATCTGCCCAATTTCCTCTTCATGTGTGGCTACCTGATGCTATGGAAGGACCTACTCCTATTTCCGCCCTTATACATGCGGCTACTATGGTAGCGGCGGGAATTTTTCTTGTAGCTCGGCTTCTTCCTCTTTTCATAGTTCTACCCGCAATAATGAATGGAATAGCTTTTATAGGTATAATAACAGTAGTATTAGGAGCTACTTTAGCTATTGCTCAAAAAGATATTAAGAAAAATTTGGCCTATTCAACAATGTCTCAATTGGGTTATATGATGTTAGCTTTAGGTATGGGATCCTATCGAGCCGCTTTATTTCATTTGATTACTCATGCTTATTCAAAAGCATTGTTGTTTTTAGGATCTGGATCCATTATTCATTCAATGGAAGCTGTTGTCGGATATTCTCCAGCTAAAAGTCAAAATATGGTTCTTATGGGTGGTTTAACAAAACACGTACCAATTACAAAAACTGCTTTTTTAGTGGGTACACTTTCTCTTTGTGGTATTCCACCTTTTGCCTGTTTTTGGTCTAAGGATGAGATTCTTAATGATAGTTGGTTGTATTCACCAATTTTCGCAATAATAGCGTGTTCCACAGCAGGATTAACCGCATTTTATATGTTTCGGATCTATTTACTTGTTTTTGAAGGATATTTAAACGTCCATTTTCTAAATTTCAATGGAAAAAAAAATCGTTCATTCTATTCAATATCTTTATGGGGGAAAAAAGAAGTAAAACAAAAATTAAAAAATAAAAATTGTTTATTAGTTCGATTAAGAATGAATAATAATGAAATGACTTCTTTTTTTATCCGGAAGACATATCCACATCGAATTAATCAAAATGTTAAAAACATAACACGTCTTTTTTTTGATATTACCCATTTTGGTACTAAAAAAACTACTTGTTTATATCCTCATGAATCGGACAATACTATGCAATTTTCTATGTTTATTTTAGTCCTCTTTACTTTATTCGTTGGGGCCATAGGAATTTCTTTCAGCCAAAACGGAATAGGTTGGGATATATTATCAAAATTGTTAATTCCGTTTATAGACCTTTTACATCAAAATGAAAAAAATTTTGTGGATTGGTATGAATTT